CAGTCATTAGTAAAGCCGAAGTCAATGGGGGTACTATCATGAAAAGGTTAAAACCTCGGGCTCGAGGACGTAGTTATCCGATAAAAAGACCCACCTGTCATATAACTATTGTAGTGAGGGATAGCTCTCAAAAGAAAACGGATAAAATATCTATTTAGAAACAAAAGATATATGGAAAAACCTTATAATAGAGAAATATTTAGAGAAAGGGAGGAAGAGAGAACAAAAATATGGGTCAAAAAATAAATCCACTTGGTTTACGACTTGGGGAAACCCAAAAGCATCGCTCCCTTTGGTTCGCACAATCAAAAAGTTATTCTCTGGGTCTCCAGGAAGATGAAAAAATACGGGATTGTATCAAGAAGTATGTACAAAAAAATAGGAGAATATCCTCGGTTTTTGAAGGAATTGCACATATAGAAATTCAAAAAAAAATCGATTTGATTCAGATCATTATCCATATTGGATCCCCAAATTTATTAAAAGAGAGTCGAACACGAGGAATTAAAGAATTACAGATCAATGTACAAAAAGGATTGAATTCTGTGGACTGGAAACTTAACATTGCTATCACAAAAGTTACAAAACCTTATAGACAACCTAATTTTCTTGCAGAATATATAGCTCTACAATTAAAGAATAGAGTTTCCTTTCGAAAGGCAATGAAAAAAGCTATTGAATTAACTAAAAAAGCGGATACAAAAGGAATTCAAGTGCAAATAGCAGGGCGTATCGACGGAAAAGAAATTGCACGCGTCGAATGGATCAGAGAAGGTAGGGTACCCCTACAAACCATTCGAGCTAAAATTGATCATTGTTCCTATACAGTTCGAACTATCTATGGAGTATTAGGAATCAAAATTTGGATATTTGTAGACAAGCAATGATGGGACTTTCCTTGCCATTCTATTCAGTGATAGAACAAAAAAGGGCAAACTATTCTTTTTACCCTCAATGAAAAGTGAGCAATTATAATTATATAGGGTTGAATAAAAAATTCGATTGAACTTTTGGTAGAATTGCTATGCTTAGTGTGTGACTCGTTGGTTTTTCTTTAGAGTTGGGAATCCAAAAAATGGACTGGACCCTAACTAATAACTATAGAACTTATAACCAGCTCATTGCTTCGTATTATCGATATCCAAGGAACCAGTTACTATATGATGTGTCGATCATATAGTTGTAGCAACTGAAATATTTTTTCATAAATGAAAAATCTCATTCATTATGGGTTGTGAAGTGAAAATATAGGGATGTGGGTAAATGGAAGGATGAGAGAAAGAGAGAAGGAAAATCTAAATGATATAGAATTCCAATATGTATGGTCTATTATAAATAATCTCATACTAATAAAAGGCAGTGTGATAAAGCATCAATACGGATTCTTCCATAATTAGACAATTCATAGAAAAAAATACAAATAATAAAGAGCTTCGAGTCAATAGAGACTGAGGAAATTGACTTGGGAACGAATTGGAATTGTGGAGCTCCATTGCTGAGTTCAGGCCTAGCCATTAATCGAGAAGCTATGGGAACGACGGAACCTATGACTGCAGAAGATTCTATTGAAAACGGAATCCCAATGATTCATTGGGTGGGATGGCGGAACCAACCGGGAACCCATTGATTTATTATGAGAGGCGATGGGTTAACCCTACAAATGAAGCAAAGATGAGAAGAGTAAATATTCGCCCGCGAAATCCCTATTGAATTGCAAATTATTAGCCGATTCAGTAAGGGTCAAGGATCCGTTATAAACAAAAAAAAATACACGTGTATCTGTAATATTGTTGAATCGTTTCATTCGCGAGGAGCTGGATGAGAAGAAACTCTCATGTCCGGTTCTGCAGTAGAGATGGGATTGAGAAACAACCATCAACTATAACCCCAAAAGAACCAGATTCCGTAAACAACATAGAGGAAGAATGAAGGGAATATCTTATCGAGGCAATCATATTTGTTTCGGGAAATATGCTCTTCAGGCACTTGAACCCGCTTGGATCACATCTAGACAAATAGAAGCAGGGAGACGAGCAATAACACGATATGCGCGCCGTGGTGGAAAAATATGGGTACGTATATTTCCCGACAAACCCGTGACTGTAAAACCTACGGAAACACGTATGGGTTCGGGGAAAGGATCCCCCCAATACTGGGTCTCTGTTGTTAAACCGGGTCGAATACTTTATGAAATGGGTGGAGTATCCGAAACGGTAGCCAGAGCAGCTATTTCAATAGCTGCATACAAAATGCCTATACGAACGCAATTCATTATTGCGAGATAGGGGTGTGGAACCGGATATTTGTGATGAAAAAGACAATCGCAGATTTAGATTTCCTTATTTCTATTTTTGGAAAGACAATATTTCTTTCTTTTTTCCTTCGACCTTGGCATTGAAAGAAGAGATTCAATTCAAAAAAAAAAAAAATGATATGATTCAACCTCAGACCCATTTGAATGTAGCGGACAACAGCGGGGCTCGAGAATTGATGTGTATTCGAATCATAGGAGCTAGTAATCGCCGATATGCTCGTATTGGTGACGTTATTGTTGCTGTAATCAAAGAGGCAGTGCCCCATATGCCTCTCGAAAGATCAGAAGTGATCAGGGCTGTAATTGTACGTACCCGTAAAGAACTCCGACGTGACGACGGTATGATAATACGATATGATGACAATGCAGCAGTTGTCATTAATAAAGAAGGAAATCCAAAAGGAACTCGAGTTTTTGGAGCAATCGCTCGAGAATTGAGACAGTTGAATTTTACTAAAATAGTCTCATTAGCTCCTGAAGTATTCTAAATACTAGTGGGTGGGACTATGATATAGTCGGTTATCTGAAATAGATCAACCAGTAGATTGTGTTTCAGGCATATACTTTTAACAATTCGTAAATAAATAATGAAAAATTCACAAAAAAAAAAAAAAAAAAAAAAAAAAAAAAAAAAAAAAAAAAAAACAGAACACGTTGATTATATCAAAACGAGGAGGCACCAATAATTCTAGTTCGACATGAATAGGGATACTATTGCCGATATATTAACTTTTCTAAGAAATGCCGACACGGATAAAAAAGGAACGGTTCGAATAGCATCCACTAAGATCACCGAAAGCATTGTGAAAATACTTCTACGAGAGGGTTTTCTTGAAAACGTTAGAAAACATCGGGAAAACAACAAATCTTTCTTGGTTTCAACCCTGCGACATAGAAGAAATAGGAAAGGAACATATAGAAAGATTTTCAAGCGTATCAGCCGACCCGGTCTACGAATCTATTCCAACTATCAACGAATTCCTAGAATTTTCGGCGGAACGGGAGTTGTAATTCTTTCGACTTCTCGGGGTATAATGACAGATCGAGAAGCTAGACTAGAAGGAATTGGAGGGGAGGTTTTGTGTTATATATGGTGATCCCTCTGGTATCCGAATTGGATCCGCAACTTCGTCTATTTATGACAAAAGAGAGGAAGGATAGGTTGTTTAATATCACCCGCCCTTACCTTTATTTTATTAGTTTCTGGTTCAAGGAGGTTACTCGAAATGAAAGAGAAAGAAAAAAAATCGATTTATGAGGGTTTAATTACTGAATCGCTTTCAAATGGTATGTTTCGGGTTCGTTTAGATAACGAAGATCTGATTCTCGGTTATATTTCGGGGAAGATCCGACGAAATTTTATACGGATACTACCAGGAGATAGAGTTCTAATTGAGGTGGGTCCTTATGATTCAACCAGGGGACGTATAGTTTATAGACTTCCCAAGAAAGATAAAGATAAAGATTCGAACAACAATTAGGTGTGGGTGACTTTTTAAACATTCCTTCGTGGAAATACAATTCGAGGTTCAAAATTTCAAGAGATTTATTTTCTTACAAGGAATAGATTCGGAATTAAGGTAAGGAATAAAAAATATGAAAATAAGGGCCTCGGTTCGTAAAATTTGTGAAAAATGTCGACTGCTCCGTAGGAGGAGACGAATTGTAGTAATTTGTTTCAATCCGAGACATAAACAGAGACAAAAGTAATCTCTCTAAAAATAAAAAGGGATTTTCTAAAGGACCCGATGGACAAATAAAGGATCCGTTTTGATATGAAATGGATATATCCGTATATCTTTGACTCATATTTATGAGATGATAAAATATGACAAAAACTAGACCAAGAATTGGTTCACGTAGGTGGGGGCGTATTGGTTCACGTAAGAGTGGACGTAGAATACCAAAAGGAGTTATTCATGTTCAAGCGGGTTTCAACAATACTATTGTTACTGTTACAGATGTGCTAGGTCGGGTGGTTTCTTGGTCATCCGCTGGTACTTGTAGATTCAGAGGACCAAGAAAAGGGACACCATTTGCTGCCCAAACCGCAGCAGGAAATGCTATTCGTACAGTAGTGGATCAGGGTATGAAACGAGCAGAAGTCAGGATAAAGGGTGCTGGTATCGGAAGAGATGCAGTATTACGAGCTATTCGTAAAAGTGGTATACTAGTGAGTTCCATACGTGACGTAACCCCTCTTCCACATAATGGATGTAGGCCCCCCAAAAAAAGACGCGTGTAGAAATAATAATTGAGCGGATTTCAAGTATATAGAAAGAAACACTTCAATCGGCTGCAAAAAATTAGAAAAAAAAGTATCACTTACGTTTTCCTTATCTATCATAAAACTTTTGTTTTTTAAAAAAAAAATGAATCAAGAAAAATTCGAAGTATCCACTAGGATACCGCGCTGTAAGTGTATTGAATCAAGAACCGACAGTAAGCGACTTCATTATAGCCGTTTCATTTTGTCTCCACTTATGAAAGGCCAAGCGGATACGATAGGTATCGCGATGCGAAGAGCTTTGCTTGGAGAAGTAGAAGGAACGTGTATCACGCGTGCAAAATTTGAAAACGCACCGCACGAATATTCTATGATATCTGGTGTTGAAGAATCAGTATATGAAATTTTAATGAATTTGAAAAAAATTGTATTGAGAAGTGATCTGTATGGAACTCGCAA